ATGTATAGATTTATACATTATACTTAGAATTATAAAAAATTGGATTATCAAAATAAATTTTCTAAGTAATTAGAAATTCGAAAGAAATATCAAATTCCTAAATGAATGTCGAATTCTAAATTAATAAATAAATGGATTTTTGATTTTAGTTTTGTTATTATAGGGTCGGGGTCTGTTCGCCCTAAGGAAAAAAAGAAAAAAAAAAAGAATCGAACGTTCGAGTATTCCAAATTATATCAAAAAATGATAGAAGAGGGGGCATATAAAATAGATATATATGTAGTATATATCTGTGTATATTGAATTGCGAATACAGAGATAATAGAATCATTTCTGATTCGACCAAATCTGGGTATCTGATATAGATGAAAGAAAATCAATCAAACAAATAGAAGGAAACTTTTTTCAATATGGGAATAGGTATCTAATAAATTAAACAGTTCTGGCATAATATAAATGAAAAAAAAAATATACTAATGAGATTCCAATCTCAAAGAAAAAGGGGGGATATGGCGAAATTGGTAGACGCTACGGACTTAATTGGATTGAGCCTTGGTATGGAAACTTACCAAGTGAAAACTTTCAAATTCAGAGAAACCCAGGAATTCATAATGGGCAATCCTGAGCCAAATCCTGCTTTCCGAAAACAAAGAAAAGTTCAGAAAGCGAGAATAAAAAAAGGATAGGTGCAGAGACTCAATGGAAGATGTTCTAACAAATGGAGTTGACGACATTTCCTTTCATAGTAAGAAAGGAATCCGTCTATCAAAATTCCGGAAAGGATCAAGGAATTTCACTGGATTGATTAATGAAGACTCCAAACTTCTATTTGTAAATTTTCTATCATAAATCAGAAATGAAAGATGTGAATAAAATCAATTACAAGTTGAAGAAAAAATGGAATATTCATTGATCAAATCATTCACTCCATCATAGTCTGATAGTTCTTTTGAAGAACTGATTAATCAGACGAGAATAAAGATAGAGTCCCATTCTACATGTCAATACCGACACCAATGAAATTTTTAGTAAGAGGAAAATCCGTCGACTTTAGAAATCGTGAGGGTTCAAGTCCCTCTATCCCCAAAAGCCCATTTAATTCTCTAATTATTTATCCTATACCTTCTTTTTAAAATTCGTTATGCGTCTTATTCAGTCTATTCTTTCCCAGAAGGATCTGAGTGGAATTTTGCTTTTTCTTATCATATTATCATAATCACAAGTCTGGTTGAAATTTGTAGTTGAATATATATGACACATGTAGAGTTTTGTTTATATATGATAAACGTATAAATGAACATCTTATCTTTGAGTAAGGGATCCTCATATGAAAAATTAACAATACATAATTATTACTACTACTGAAATTGACAAAGTTTTATTTTTTTCGTCTTTTTTTTTAGTTGACATAGACTCAAGTAATTTCATAAAATGAGGATGATGCGTCAAGAATGGTCGGGATAGCTCAGTTGGTAGAGCAGAGGACTGAAAATCCTCGTGTCACCAGTTCAAATCTGGTTCCCGGCACATGATTCATTTGTATAAGTATCTATTCCCAAAATTCATTAAAATAAAATGAATATGGGAATAGATACTTATTTATTAGTGGTCTAGATCATCATACATATTTATTTGGGTGTCCGGAGCTCTTTCGAGATGAATAAAGAATAGATCGATATTCTATGTATATAAACTCTGTAAATGACTGATTCGATTTTGTTTCGCTTTTTTCTGCGCTTCAAAAAGAATGTTCATATTTCAATAATATTCAAACAAATGGTTAAATTAGTTGGTTGAAAGACCAAAAAGTTTAATCTAGGGGAGTTCAGAGGTGGGAATAGTAAAAATTCATCTCAGATACATTACAAATAGAATCCGGCCCATTTCTTAGTATTTTCTTTGGTATTTCTATTTTCTTGATTTCTTTGATCGTACTTTTTTTCGTAACCAGATAGAAAATTGATGTTGATGTGCATCTTACATAGTTAATGATGCAGAACTTTTTCATTTCATCCTATTGGCTTGACTCATCCGAAATAAGTATCGTTCAATTTTTAGGATCTCAATGAATCCTGTCTTATTTATGAATTTTGTTATATATCCTACCCATAATAAGAATAAGAGAGGAATGAGACCTCAATTATTCTGTCTGGTTTAACTTCAATTACTTTGTCTAATCTATAAGAGAATGTACAAATATTCAAGGAATGTCTGGGGTTGTAGAAGTGCGGATTACTTTTTTATTTTTATAATTTAGTGAGCATCTTGTATTTCATAAAAATTGGGGGCTATATAATCTTTACGCAAAGGCCATCCTATCCAACTTTCGGGCATTAAAATACGTTTAAGACGCGGATGATTATCATAAGAGATTCCTAACATATCATAAGATTCCCTTTCTTGAAAATCCGCACTTTTCCAAACCCAGAAAATAGAAGGAATTCTGGGATTTTTCCTTGGGGCAAAGACTTTTATGCATACCTCTTCTGGTTGATCTAGA